ATACAATGCATTACAGACGTATGATCATTACCCTTCAACCGGGTTATTCTATTCCACTTCTAGATAGAGAAAAGAACTAAAGGAGAATACTTAATAATACGGCGAAACATTTATACAAAACACCTATCCCGAGCACACGCAAGGGAACCGTAGACAGGCAAGTGAAATCCAATCCACGAAATAAATTGATCCATGGACGGCACCGTTGTGGTAAAGGTCGTAATGCCAGAGGAATCATTACCGCAAGGCATAGAGGGGGAGGTCATAAGCGCCTATACCGTAAAATCGATTTTCGACGGAATCAAAAAGACATATCTGGTAGAATCGTAACCATAGAATACGACCCTAATCGAAATGCATACATTTGTCTCATACACTATGGGGATGGTGAGAAGAGATATATTTTACATCCCAGAGGGGCTATAATTGGAGATACTATTGTTTCTGGTACAAAAGTTCCTATATCAATGGGAAATGCCCTACCTTTGAGTGCGGTTTGAACTATTGATTTACGTAATTGGAAGTAACCAATTAGGTTTACGACGAAACCTAGAAATCGATCACTGATCCAATTTGACTACCTCTACGGGATAGACCTCAACAGAAAACTGTTGAGTAACGGCAGCAAGTGATTGAGTTCAGTAGTTCCTCATAGAAAATTATTGACTCTAGAGATATGGTAATATGGAGAAGACAAAATTGTTTGAAGCACGCACAGAACCGGAAGCGCCCCTTGTTTCAAAGAGAGGAGGACGGGTTATTCACATTTAATTTGATGGTCAGAGGCGAATTGAAAGCTAAGCAGTGGTAATTAAGACCCCCGGGTGAAAATAGGGATGTCTCCTACGTTACCCATAATATGTGGAAGTATCGACGTAATTTCATAGAGTCATTCGATCTGAATGCTACATGAAGAACATAAGCCAGATGACGGAACGCGGAGACCTAGGATGTAGAAGATCATAACATGAGCGATTCGGCAGATTTGGATTCCTTTTCTATATATCCACTCATGTGGTACTTCATCATACGATTCATATAAGATCCATCTGTCTAGAGATCGTCATATACATCTAGAAAGCCGTATGCTTTGGAAGAAGCTTGTACAGTTTGGGAAGGGGTTTTTTGAGAAAAAAGAAGAATCTACTTCAACCGATATGCCCTTAGGCACGGCCATACATAACATAGAAATCACACGTGGAAGGGGTGGGCAATTAGCTAGAGCAGCAGGTGCTGTAGCGAAACTGATTGCAAAAGAGGGTAAATTGGCCACTTTAAGATTACCATCTGGGGAGGTCCGTTTGGTATCCCAAAACTGCTTAGCAACAGTCGGACAAGTGGGTAATGTTGGGGTGAACCAAAAAAGTTTGGGTAGAGCCGGATCTAAGTGTTGGCTAGGTAAACGCCCCGTAGTAAGAGGGGTAGTTATGAACCCTGTGGACCACCCCCATGGGGGCGGTGAAGGGAAAGCCCCCATTGGTAGAAAAAAACCCACAACCCCTTGGGGTTATCCTGCGCTTGGAAGAAGAACTAGGAAAAGGAAAAAATATAGTGATAGTTTTATTCTTCGTCGCCGTAAGTAAATACGTAACTAGGAATATGGAAAATTGCATTGCAATAATGCGATGGGCGAACGACGGGAATTGAACCCGCGCATGGTGGATTCACAATCCACTGCCTTGATCCACTTGGCTACATCCGCCCCTTATCCAGCTAAAGGATTTTCTCTTTTTTCCACTCATCATTATTCTATTTATTCTGACCTCCATACCTCGATCGAGATAGTGGACATAGGATGCCACTCTTTAAAATGAAAAAAAAAGGAGTAATCAGCTGTGACACGAAAAAAAACGAATCCTTTTGTAGCTCGTCATTTATTGACAAAAATCGAAAAGGTCAATATGAAGGAGGAGAAAGAAACAATAGTAACGTGGTCCCGGGCATCTAGCATTCTACCCGCAATGGTTGGCCATACAATCGCGATTCATAATGGAAAGGAACATATACCTATTTACATAACAAATCCTATGGTAGGTCGCAAATTGGGGGAATTCGTGCCTACTCGGCATTTCACGAGTTATGAAAGTGCAAGAAAGGATACTAAATCTCGTCGTTAACTGAATTCAGAATAGAAAGATTCAGAATAAACAAAATTTATAGGATTCAAATAAAGTAAAGGTAGGCGGGGAATAACCTTATTTATGACAAGTTTCAAATTGGTAAAGTATATCCCTAGGATAAAGAAGAAGAAGAAGGGGCTACGGAAACTCGCAAGAAAAGTTCCAACTGATCGTCTACTTAAGTTCGAACGGGTTTTCAAAGCACAAAAACGCATACATATGTCTGTTTTTAAAGCGCAAAGAGTTCTTGATGAGATTCGCTGGCGTTACTACGAGGAAACCGTTATGATACTGAACCTCATGCCTTATCGAGCATCTTATCCCATCTTAAAGTTGGTTTATTCGGCAGCAGCAAATGCTACTCATTATAGGGATTTCGACAAAGCTAATTTATTCATAACAAAAGCCGAAGTGAGTAGGAGTACTATTATGAAAAAATTCAGACCTCGGGCTCGAGGACGTGGTTTTCCTATAAAAAAAACCATGTGTCATATAACAATTGTACTAAATATAGTAAAGAAATCTAAATAACTTTTAGATCAACCTAAGATTTCGATTCCCAGTAAAAAAAAAATAGAATAGAAAAATATGGGACAAAAAATAAATCCACTCGGTTTCAGACTTGGTACAACCCAAAATCACCATTCCTTTTGGTTCGCACAACCAAAAAATTATTCTGAAGGTCTACAAGAAGATCAAAAAATACGGAATTGTATCAAGAACTATATACAAAAGAATAGGAAAAAAAGTTCAAATAGAAAAATAGAATCAGACTCAAGTTCCGAAGTAATTACACATATAGAAATTCAAAAAGAAATCGATACAATTCACGTTATAATCCATATTGGATTCCCAAATTTATTAAAGAAAAAAGGAGCAATCGAAGAATTAGAGAGAGATATCCAAAAGGAAGTGAATTCTGTAAACCAGAGACTTAATATTGCTATCGAAAAAGTTAAAGAACCTTATAGACAACCTAACATTCTTGCAGAATATATAGCTTTCCAATTAAAAAATAGAGTTTCATTCCGAAAGGCAATGAAAAAAGCCATTGAATTAACTAAAAAAGCAGATATAAAGGGAGTAAAAATCAAAATTGCAGGCCGTCTAGGAGGGAAAGAAATTGCACGTGCCGAATGCATCAAAAAGGGTAGACTTCCCCTCCAAACAATTCGCGCTAAAATTGATTATTGCTGCTATCCAATTCGAACTATCTATGGAGTATTAGGTGTAAAAATTTGGATATTCGTAGAAGAATAACTAACCTTGTCTTCTCATTCTGGCCAGTGATAAAATAAAAAAGACAAGAGCCTTATTTTTATTTTTCCAAAAATCCCAGAAAAAAGAAGAAATTATACCTCTTTCTATAAGATTTAATGAAAATTGATAAATCTTTTAATATAATTGCTATGCTTAGTGTGTGACTCGTTAGTTTTTTCTTTAGGGTCAAAAAAGGAAACTCAAAAAAAAACAAAAAAATTGAGCGAACCCTACTAAAAATAGAAAAAAACTTAGTAATTATAGAAAATTAACTAATAACCAACCTATTGCTTCGTATTGTCGAGATCCTAACAAAGAAACAGTCACTATGTGAATAAATACATCTATCATAAATGAGTAGATCTATCATATAGTTGTAGCAACTGCATTTTTTTCTATAAAAAAGAAACCGGATTCTAGGTTGTGAAACAAAACTAAAGGGATGTGGATAAAAGGAGGGATGATAGATAGAAGGAAGAAGAATAAGAAAGATATAAGATTCCAATGTGTATGGTCTATGAATTACATCATAAAAGGCAATGTGATAAAGCATCAATATAATAAAATAATAAAAATAAGAGAGAATTAAAAATCGTAATTTTGTGAAACAATAAATAAAAATTTTAAGCAATAATAAAGAGCAGCCCAGGTTAATAAAACTGAGAAAATTAACTCGGAAAGTTTGGAAGCTCCGTTGCAGGATTCAAACCTAACCATTAAAGGAGAAGCTGTGGGAACGACAAAACCTATGACTGCATAGGATTGATTTTATTGAAAAGAATCCTAATACTTCATTGGGTGGGATGGCGGAACAAACCAAAAAAATTGCTTTATTTGATAAGGTTATAAATTAACAAATAAGACAAGAAAGAGTAAATATTCGCCCGCGAAATCCTTATTGGATTAGAATACTTTACTATGATTCAATAAGGGTAAAAATAAGGATATTCCTTATAAAAAAGACAGATTACATTATCTACAAATATAGAATTTGTATATATTCTAGATCTTCTTTCTTGACTATATATTTTTCTATTTTAAGAAATGCAAAATAAAAAAAACCTATTCTATTATATATTGATGTGTATCTATCCGTAATATTTTTGAATATTATGGAATTAGAGAAATTTACACGCTTTCTCATTTCATTCGCGAGGAGCTGGATGAGAAGAAACTCTCATGTCCAGTTTTGCAGTAGAGATGGAACTAAAAAAGAACCATCGACTATAACCCCAAAAGAACTAGATTTCGTAAACAACATAGAGGAAGAATGAAGGGAAAATCCTGCCGAGGCAATCGTATTTGTTTTGGTAGATATGCTCTTCAAGTACTTGAACCCGCTTGGATTACAGCGAGACAGATAGAAGCAGGACGAAGAGCAATGACACGATATGCACGTCGTGGTGGAAAACTATGGGTACGTATATTTCCCGACAAACCGGTTACACTAAGACCCACAGAAACACGTATGGGCTCAGGAAAGGGATCCCCCGAATATTGGGTAGCCGTTGTTAAACCAGGTCGAATACTTTATGAAATGAGCGGAGTATCTGAAACTATAGCTAGAGCAGCTATCTCCATAGCTGCCAGTAAAATGCCCATACGAAGCCAATTTCTTAGATTAGAGATATAGACCCCCAAAAAAAAAAAGGAGTATTGAAGAGAAAAAACCCCAGGTTTTTCTTCTGGAGAGACAATATATCTTTCATTCCTTTGCAGTGAAATAACAAATTGAAATCCAAATAATATGATTCAACCTCAGACCCTTTTAAATGTAGCGGATAACAGTGGAGCTCGAAAATTGATGTGTATTCGAGTCATAGGAGCTGCTGGTAATCAGCGATATGCTCGTATTGGTGATGTTATTGTTGCGGTAATCAAAGACGCAGTGCCCCAAATGCCGCTAGAAAGATCCGAAGTAATTCGAGCTGTAATTGTACGTACATGTAAAGAATTCAAATGTGAAGACGGTATAATAATACGCTATGATGACAATGCAGCAGTTATCATTGATCAAAAAGGAAATCCAAAAGGAACTCGAGTTTTTGGCGCGATTGCCGAAGAATTGAGAGAATTGAATTTTACTAAAATAGTTTCATTAGCTCCTGAAGTATTATAAATACTAGTAGATGAGATATAGATCAAAGAAAAAATTAGTAGATTGTGTTTTACGTATATGCTTTAAAATCCAAAATAAAAAGAAAAAGGAAAACATGTTGATTATCTAAAAATTAGGAGGAACCTAGAATTAGAGTCTTATGGGCAAGGACACTATTGCTGATTTACTAACCTCTATAAGAAACGCAGACATGAGTAAAAAAGGAACTGTTCGAGTAGTATCTACAAATATTACCGAAAACATTGTTAAAATACTTCTACGAGAGGGTTTTATTGAAAGTGTTCGGAAACATCAAGAAAGTAACAGATATTTCTTGGTTTCAACTTTGCGACATCAAAAGAGAAGGACTAGAAAGGGAATATATAGAACTAGAACCTTTTTAAAGCGTATCAGCCGACCTGGCTTACGAATTTATGCTAACTATCAAGGAATTCCTAAGGTTTTGGGCGGAATGGGAATTGCTATTCTTTCTACTTCTCAAGGTATAATGACAGATCGAGAAGCTCGACTAAACAGAATTGGGGGAGAAGTCTTATGTTATATATGGTAATGGCCCCGCCTATAGTACCCGAATTCTATCTCGAACTTCCTATTTTGAAAATGCAAATAGAAAAATAGGAGAAAAAAATATGACAGAAAAAAAAAATAGGAGAGAAAAAAAAAACCCGAGAGAAGCAAAAGTTACTTTCGAAGGTTTAGTTACGGAAGCCCTACCCAACGGAATGTTCCGAGTTCGCTTAGAGAATGATACCATCATCCTGGGCTATATTTCAGGAAAAATCCGATCCAGTTCTATACGAATACTGATGGGGGATAGGGTCAAAATTGAAGTAAGTCGTTATGATTCAAGCAAGGGGCGTATAATTTATAGACTTCCCCATAAGGATTCGAAGCGTACCGAAGACTCGAAGGATACTGAAGATTTGAAGGATACCAAAGATTCAAAGGATTAGGTTTTTCTAGGATAATAAATTCCAAATTTCAAAATTTAAGTGAAGAGGCTTATTTTTTCCCAAAGAGTAGATTCATAGTTTAAGAAAGGAATACCTAAATATGAAAATAAGAGCTTCCGTTCGTAAAATTTGTACAAAATGTCGACTGATTCGTAGGCGTGGGCGAATTAGAGTCATTTGTTCCAATCCGAAGCATAAACAAAGACAGGGGTAATCTTTCGAAAAGGGAGCTTTCCTTTCTAAAAAGTAAAAAAAAGTACCCACAGAAATGTCTAAATTCCGAATCCCTAAATTAAAGTAAAGGATATATTTAACCCTGAAACGGATATCTTTGTATCTTTTTTTCTTTTTGTTATTTCTAACTCATATTTATGAGATAATAAAATATGACAAAAGCTATACCAAAAATAGGTTCACGTAAGAAAGTGCGTATTGGTTTGCGTAGGAATGCCCGTTTTAGTTTACGGAAGAGTGCACGTAGAATAACAAAAGGGGTTATTCATGTTCAAGCCAGTTTCAACAATACCATTATAACTGTTACAGACCCACAAGGACGGGTGGTTTTTTGGTCCTCCGCAGGTACTTGTGGATTCAAAAGCTCAAGAAAAGCATCACCCTATGCCGGTCAAAGAACAGCAGTAGATGCTATTCGTACAGTGGGTTTGCAACGAGCAGAAGTTATGGTAAAAGGGGCTGGTAGCGGAAGAGATGCCGCATTACGAGCCATTGCTAAAAGTGGTGTACGGTTAAGTTGTATACGCGATGTAACACCTATGCCGCATAATGGATGTCGACCTCCTAAAAAAAGACGTCTGTAAAAGAATTAAACCGCTTTCAAGAGAAATAAACGATTCAATGATCAAATAAATACTAATCTATTATGGTTCGAGAGGAGGTAACAGGATCCACCCAAACACTACAGTGGAAGTGTGTTGAATCAAGAGTAGATAGTAAGCGTCTTTATTATGGTCGTTTCATTCTGTCTCCACTTAGAAAAGGTCAAGCGGATACTGTCGGTATTGCCTTGCGAAGAGCTTTACTTGGAGAA